TTTGCTTCAATTTTCCCTATACAAAAAATGAAAATTGAAGATTTAGTTACGATTATAAATAAACTTTCTTTCTTTATCCATGGATTCCTTACTCATACTCATTCAATTGGAAGTATTGATCCAATTAAAAAAAATTATGTTTCGTAATTTCATAATCCAATATCCAATTTTTCAATTTATAATTGACTCTTGGATACAAATCACGAGAATGTATATTCTTCCTCGAATTTTTCATTGAAAGGTAAAGGCTTAAATCCTTTTTACGAGATAAAGTTTTTGTTTTGATCGGAATGGGTTATTAATCAAACCGAGGGACCCCTTAACAGTTAAGGGATTAACAGAACGAATCACACTTTTACCACTAAACTATACCCGCTACAATCCGATTATTGTATATAAATCGACTTTTTGTCGAACAAGAAACTTGGTCGTAATCAAAAGTATAGGATCAAAAAAGAATCATGCAAATTAGAGCGTTAACCCGAGGACTTAAGAGATTAGGAAAAGAGAACTCATTTAAATAACTAAATACCAAGTCTTTTGCTGGAGTTTTTTGACGGATATAGGTTGACAAAACTATTTAAGCCGTAACATAAAAATGCATTGTTCAAGAATTCATAGTTCATTTGTTTTCTTATCTTATTTTTTTTATTTACATTTGTTTACTTTAACTGATTTTTTACTGAAAAAAAAGTAAATAAAAGATAAAGCTAAGAAATTAAGATAGGAACTGACGTTTTGATTATATATCAAAATAGCAAAGGAACCGAAATAGTCCTTATTATGATTGTTTCAATATCAATAATAAGAATTTGTGTTTTCAAATTCAAATTAAATAAATCATTTTAATTTGATTCCTTGGAACAAAAGAGGCCCGGCCCAGCTAGGTACTGACCAGGCCAAGCCGTGTAAAGAAAAGGTTTCTTTGGACAAAATCAAAGAGGGATCCTTTGTATTTTATTTATTATTATTTAGTTTTAAATATTATATTAGTTGAAAAACAAAACTATAAATAAACTAAAGAAAAAGAAAGGGGCCTTTTTCAAGCCCTAATTTTGCTTATGTAACATAATAATTATCCTTTTTCAATTGGGGGAAAGATGGCTGAGTGGACTAAAGCGTCGGATTGCTAATCCGTTGTACGAGTTTTTCGTACCGAGGGTTCGAATCCCTCTCTTTCCGTTTTCGTCGATAACTTTTTGTTTCCTTTCAAATTTTTCGTGAGTTAGTTCTTTATTTAAGTTTTTTTAGTTATTTTATATTTATAATAGTTAAAATTATATAGTTAAAAATGTGAAGTAGCTAAAATCCTATTAAGAACATTTCAGAACATTTCAAAATCGAGTAAAAAAAAAACCTTATTTATTTTTATTCTTCACGTCCAGGATTACGTCCCGGATCATTAGATAGAAATCCGAAGATGAATAGAGAGACAAAGAATATTACTATCGTGTAAACAAATAGTTTTAGAGTAAGCATTACACAATCTCCAAGAATTATTTTTTTAGGAAAAAAGAGAATAGATTCTCTATTTGTATATTTGTATTTTATACCGCATATCCTAGTATGTATGTTTCTATTTTTATTTTGACACCAATAAATAAACTAAAGTTCTTTTGATTTGAGATGAGAAATAGAAAAGAATTTTCAAAAGATTCATTTATAATATTTTTTTTTTTTCATATAAATAAAGTGTATTTTTTCATTACCAAAAATATTCTTTCATACCCACAAATTGTGTAAGACTCCAAGAGGTTTTGCAATGGAAAAAGTCAGAATAAGGAAGTGAAACGTGGTGATCCCGATTTATTATGGTTATACTAGAATTTCAATATTTGACTCTAGGTTTCACAGATACTTTAAGACTTATCTGATCTTATCAATTGGTAAATTTTTTTTTTTTTCGAATAAATCAGCAATTTGTCTAGGACAGTATTAAAAATCTCATCGAAAACTTACAGCAGCTTGCCAAACAAAAGCTAAGAGAAAAAATAGCACAGGTATTACTGGCATAACATCTACGATTGGATTGAAAAAAGCATAGGCCTCAGGCAATTTGGCGACGAAAAAACTACTTGAATAAAGGACAGAATTAAGACAGATACAGATCAAACTAAATATATTAAGCATAAAAACCATTTTGTTCTTGAGGATAATTGTATTTATTTTGATTGAGTTATTAATAAGTTGAGTTATTGATAGAAGGGAAAATTAATAAAAATAAATTAGATAGACCAAAAGAACTTCTTTGATTTGAACTCGTCCAATCAAAACTCCTTCAACTTCAACTCTCAAATCAAAAGTGAATAGAATAAATCATACTTTCATACAATATCTTAATTGAATTAGATGTAATGATCAATAAATTCATCAGTTTAATTCTATATCTACACATAGCACAATTCTATCAAGAATCTAATTTATTTTATAGATATTTAAGATATTTAGACTGAAGTTGACGAACAACCAATAACAATATTAGTGTTTATTAGTGTCAAGTATAAATGTAAATGGGGCGTGGCCAAGTGGTAAGGCAACGGGTTTTGGTCCCGTTATTCGGAGGTTCGAATCCTTCCGTCCCAGAGCATATCCGTCCACATATCCAAAACAGTATAATAATATCATATACTTAACCCATATGAATCATAGAATATTTGATATATATAATATATATATATTATATCAGAATAAAGGTTACTTTTTTGAAGCTATAAAATTGAAAAAAAAAAAGAATATATATAGCAACCTAAATCTTCTTTTACATCATTCTTTATCCACTATTTCATTAAAAAAAGAGATTGGATTCTTTTAATCATTGATGATTTAATACAAATCTGGATTTATCTTTCTCGTATGATGATAAAATGCAATGTGGTCTTACTATAAAACTATAAACTATAAAATCTTATTCAAATAATGATATGGAGGTCAGAAAATTTTCAATCAATTAGATTAAATTGATGATTTCTTAGGAGTTCTTAGTACTCGAAGAAGTGTGAAATTGGTGAATTTATCTTATCAGGTTACTTGAAGATCCAGATTCAAAGAGAACTTATTTATTTGTTTGAATTTTATTCGTGTTATTTTTATTTATAATTAGTATTTATAATATTTTAAAATATTATAGATTTATATATTTTAATATTTATAAATATATGTTTCTGGGGTTAATGCTTAGACTTCTTCAGAAACTCTATTTCATATAGAAGGAAAAAAAATAAAGTATAGATTACTAGGTATTGATCGAACCAATGACTATTCATAATTCCATAATGGAATTAATTACATACTGGTTCCAAACTAAAGGAATGTTATGGTAAAACTTCGTTTAAAACGATGTGGTAGAAGGCAACGTGCGACTTGAAGGATACGATCCACTGTGGATTCTTACATCCACCACTTTTTATTATTATATTAGGAATGAAAGTGCTTTTGGCTCGACATCGTTTGTTCTGTTCACTAGAACTCTCATTTTTTTTGGGGGGGGGGTTGTAATATAAACCGTATCATACATGATGGAGCTCGAGCAGAACGTATTGATTCGTTTTTCGGAGGCAAGAATCTAGGGTTAGTATCAATTAATAAATTGAGACAACTTTGTAAGTCTATTTTTGATATAGAAATCTAAAGGATCAAATTCAAGTAAGTTTCAAATTCAAAAGTAAAATCTTTTGGAATTGGTAAAATCCTTTCGCTCAAATCAAAAGTGGATTACACAAGAATCAACCATTCATATGATTGTTTGATAGAAAGAAATCACAAAAAATGGTGTGTTGCTGCCATTTTGAAACGATTAACTATCACCGAAGTAATATCTAAACCTAATGATTCAAGGCAAAGATAAAGGATCCTAGAACAAGGAAATACCGTTTTCAATTGTCTTAACAACTAGAACTAGATTAAATCAAAATAGATTCGAAAGGAGACAGATAAAAAAGGGATTAGAGACCGCTCAATAATCAATAAATGAAATACTTAAAAGGTTTTCTTTGCGAGTTATACAACTTGAGTTATGAGAGTGCAAATTACAAATATGAAAATCCTTTTTTGTTGGGGAAAGAGTAAGAAACAAGTATTTAAATCATATAATAAAAAAAGAGAATTCTTGGTCTAATTGATTTGATGATTTTATGGATCTATTTGCCATTCTAATTTTGTATATAAACATAACTTGAATTTTCTTGAGCCGTACGAGGAGAAAACTTCTTATACGTTTCTCGGGGGGGGTTTCTCTACATCTATCCCAATGAGCCATTTATCGAATCGTTGCAATTGATGTTCGATCCCGAAGAGAAGGAAGAGCTCTTCGGAAAGTGGGTTTTTATGATCCGATAAAGAATCAAACTTATTTAAACGTTCCTGTTATTCTATATTTTCTTGAAAAAGGCGCTCAGCCTACAGGAACTGTTTATGATATTTCAAAGAAGGCGGGGGTTTTTATAGAACTTCGCCTTAATCACCAAACAAAATTAAATTAATGAAATATAAATATATAGAAATTAAAGAAGGTAAGGTATGGATGATTTGTATAGATTTTTGTATAATCTTTTCTTTGCTTTTTTTTCCCCTTTTCAATTTATATCATATTTAATCTTTCTTTTCTACTTATAGAATGTCGTCTTTTATAACGATAAAAATCTATTTTATTGGTTTTATTGATGTAATAGATGAGAAAAATATCGAGAGAATAAACAATTTGGTCTTAAATTTTTGATATTATTGTCATGTCAATGGGTGTTTTTTATTTTTCATTGGAATTCGATGAACAAATAAAAAAGCAAAGGGTTAAGCTTGCTTTTTTTACTTTATACTTAATACTTAATATTAATACTTATATTGATTGATATTAATTGAATAAACCTGGAATTTTTATACTTCTTTTTTAATTTATTCGTCCGCCTACACTCTTTTGTATATATGTCAATTATATATCTAGTGCCGATCCAACATAAATTCTTAGTTCTTGGTTTTCATTTTAATAAATTGAAAAATTTAATTAA